TTTTAAATTACGTTGCCCCGGAGATGTTGAAGCTGCATAGATTATTTGAATTGTGCCTACTATGATCAACCAAGGAGAAAAGATAGAATGAGCATGAGGTAATAATTGCATATTTATCCGAACCACTCCATACGCTCCCATTTTTAATAATATTCCGGCTAGAAGCATACAAGTACTGTAATGTGCCTCCCCATGGGTGTCTGGTAACCATGTATGTAAGGGTATAATCGGCGATTTGACAGCAAAAGCAATAAAAAATCCAATATAAAAAATTATTTCCAGTGCTACAGGATACGATTGATTAACTGATGTTTCAAAATTTAATGTTGGTTCATTAGAACCATATAAACCAATACCCAGAACTCCTATTAATAAAAAAACAGAAGCTCCCGCAGTGTACAAAATAAATTTTGTAGCTGAATACAAACGTTTCTTTCCGCCCCACATGGATAGAAGTAGATAAACGGGAATTAATTCTAACTCCCACATGATGAAAAAAAGTAAAAGGTCTTGAGAAGAAAATGGTCCTATTTGACCGCTATACATTGCTAACATCAGGAAATGGAATAATCGGGAATCTCGAGTAACCGGCCGGGCCGCTAAAGTAGCTAAAGTAGTGATAAATCCTGTCAGTAAAATAGGTCCTATAGAAATTCCATCTATTCCCAATCTCCAGTAAAAATCAAAAAAATGGATCCATTTATAATTCTCTGTCAGTTGGATTAATGGATCGTCCAATTGGAAATGATACCCAAATGTATAGGTTATTAGAAGGAGTTCGATTATGCATATACAAATAGTATACCACCTAATTACCTTATTCCCTCTATGAGGGAGAAAGAAAATTAAAGAACCGGCAGATATTGGCAAAACTACAACTATCGTTAACCAAGGAAAATCATTCGTGGTAAAAACAAGATACACTTGGACCAGAAAAACCCGCGCTCAAAATAATATATTTTGGAGCGCGGGTTTTTGTTGGTAAAAAAAAAAATTAAATATATTCAAGTAAGGTTTTCTGAAACGTATCAATAAGCTAGCCCCATACTTCGAGTTGTTTCATGCCATAAATAAACTCGAACACTCAAGAAATCCGTTGGACAGGCGGATTCACATCTTTTACAACCGACACAGTCCTCTGTTCTTGGAGCAGAAGCAATTTGCTTAGCTTTACACCCGTCCCAAGGTATCATTTCTAATACATCCGTGGGGCAAGCTCGGACACATTGAGTACATCCTATACACGTATCATAAATCTTTACTGAATGTGACATTGGATCTATAAATTTTTTAAACATCCTAAATTTTCGATCTAGTAAATTTATAAATGAATCATATATTTAGACACCAGATGAATCAATGATTTACCAGAATTTTTTTAATCAATCTACTTCTGGACCGACTCATGTAAGGGAGCCAAGATACTTTGATTTCTTACTTTTTCGCAAAAACGATCATACATTATGCATAATACATGCTAATTCGGATTTATGAATATTCTAATTTATATGATTAATACTACTTATTCAACAAATTCGATTGATTAATCCGAGTTGATTTTCTGTTACGATAAATTGACGAAACAATAGCAGGTCCAATAGCTGCTTCAGCGGCGGCAATAGCTATAACAAAAATTGAAAAAATATTGCCTTTTAATTGGCGACTATCAAAAAAATCAGAAAATGTTACAAAATTTATATTAACCGCATTCAGTATAAGTTCAAGACACATAAGGGCTCTAACCATATTGCGGCTTGTGATCAATCCATAGATACCGATAGAAAATAAGTAGGCACTCAAAACAAGTACATGTTCGAGCATCATTGACCAACTCCTTATCAATTAAATTTTGATTCATTTCAATATAATATGAACAACAGTTCAACGGATTCAATTGACTAGAATCTAAAAAGTACGGAACAAATAAATAGATTGGTAATAGATCGAATAAAATAATTTCTATTTTCGACATAAACAATCTTTAATTAGAATTGAAGAGAAATAGATGTGATAACACAGAATGCAGTTTCATTTGGATTGCTGTTGCCAATTCTATAGATTTAAGAGTTATTACTGGCGCGCCACAGCGATTGCACCTATCAAAGCGGCTAGAAGAATTATTGAAATGAATTCAAAGGGAAGAAAGAAATCTGTTGATAAATGAATTCCAATTTGTTGACTATTACTTATCAAATCTTGCTCTATAATCTGGTTTGATCTTGTAGTCCAAATAATCCCGTACCATGACGTATCCGTAATAGTACTCATTAGTAAAACAAAAATACTTGTACAAACCAGTAAAGTAACGCCATCCCCAACGGTCCAAAGATTCAAATCTTTGTAATATTCTGAACCATTCATGAACATCACAGCAAATATGATTAAAACATTTATAGCTCCCACGTAAATAAGGAGTTGTGCAGCAGCTACAAAATAAGAGTTTAATAGAATATAGAATAAGGATATACAAACAAGGACGAGTCCCAATGAAAAAGCAGAATAAATTGGGTTGGTAAGTAATACTACTCCTATACCTCCTAATATAAGACCTGATCCCAGAAAGACTAAAAGAAAATCATGTATTGGTCCAGGCAAATCCATTATATGTAAAAAAAGAGATAAAAATCGAAATGTTTTTCATGACCTTATTGAGACTCGACCAGAAAAAATTTTTTATGATTTATAATCAATTCCTAATTGAATGAAATCCTCAGGGATGTGACTTAATGTGGGTACAGATATTGGACTAATTTAATTCTTGATCTCAAAGAGTAATTACAATCAGAAACTATATTTCGAAATAATTATATATATTACTCGATTTTCAATCAAAATTAAGACGTTATTATTCCCAACTAATGAATAGTTGGGATTTGTAGGGCGTGACCAAACAAAAGAAACCTTAGTACTTAGTAATTCGAAAATTTTCTTTAATCAAGGGATTTACTTCTTTTTTATTTGAGGAGAATTCAAAATTGTTCGAATTGTATAATCGTCAATTACTGATATTGGTAAACGCCCCAAAGCAATTTGATTATAATTTAATTCGTGACGATCATAAGTAGAAAGTTCATATTCTTCAGTCATTGATAAACAATTTGTTGGACAATACTCAACGCAGTTACCACAAAATATACAGATTCCAAAATCAATACTGTAATTAAGCAACCGTTTCTTGCGAATATCAGTTTCCAATTTCCAATCGACGACGGGTAGATCTATAGGACATACACGAACACATACTTCACAAGCAATACATTTATCAAATTCAAAATGGATTCGACCGCGGAAACGCTCCGCGGTTATTAATTTTTCATAAGGATATTGAATAGTTACAGGTAAACGATTTGCGTGGGATAAAGTAATCATGAAACTTTGACCAATGTACCTTGCAGCTCGTACTGTTTGTTGACCATAATTCATGAACCCAGTTACCATAGGGAACATATCGTGAATATATATGAATAATTTGATGTTTGTTTATTTCTCTTGTTTAAGCCAAGTTGTGAATATCATATTCCTTTACAGTGAAAAGAGTTGGAAAGAAGTTGTTAATAATAGATTACCGAGAGAAATAGGTAAAAGAAATTTCCATCCAAGATTCAACAGTTGGTCCATTCTTAGCCTAGGTAAAGTCCATCTTGTTGCGATAGGAATGAACAAAAACAAATAAGTTTTAGCTAATGTAATAAAGATACCAATTGTCGCCCCCAAAACTCCATATCGTTGATTTATTTCAAAAAGATCCGAAACAAATATATACGGAATAGAGATATTCCAACCGCCCAAGTAAAGAACTGTTACAAATAAGGACGAAACTAATAGGTTTAGATAGGAAGCAACGTAAAATAAACCAAATTTGATCCCTGAATATTCGGTTTGATAACCTGCTACTAATTCTTCTTCCGCTTCTGGTAAATCAAAAGGTAATCTCTCACATTCTGCTAGGGAAGAAATTAGAAAAACGATAAACCCTATAGGTTGACGCCACAAATTCCATCCCCAAAAACCATATTTTGATTGCGCCTCAACTATATCAACTGTACTTGAACTATTAGATAATCATAGTCGGTGGTACCATCACTGTTTCCATCGCTATTCCAAAACCGTACATGAGATTTTCACCTCATACGGCTCCTTAAGGGCCATAAAAAAATCTAAGGACCGGGCCGTTTTATCTTGAGCTGCTTGGTTATAAGATAGATAAGATTAAAATCTATCATACGGTCCAAAATTAGACCAATCGAATTCTGTCTGTTATGTTTTAATAATTCTTAAAAAAAAAATTAATATTAATAATTAATAATAAAGAATACGCAAAAAAAGTACTTCTGAATTGATCTCATCCTTTCTTTAAAAATTTACATAATCATTTAATTTTTTCTTTGTTGAGTAATAACTTGATTCTTCAATAAAATACTCCTTGTAAAAAAATAAATAACCCATCGTTTTCACTTACGAAAAATAATTATACATTACATTAATCCATCAATTATGACACGAATTGTATCGATATAAATATGGATATAGGAAAAAAAGAATAAAAAAGATCTTTTTTATTCTTTTGTATTCCTTTCGATTTTTTCGTTCCTATTCTTCTTTCTGTTTCTGAAAAAGGGGGACTTACAAAAAAAAAAGGATTATTTCGTTCCCAATAGTCATTTATTTAATCGGCGTATAGGAGCATACTCTGGATCGGAATCGTGGGGAGTACTGCCTGATCACTTCTACAAATTTAAAGCCCCAATTAGTATTCTTTGTGTATTATGTAGAAATGTCTACTTTTGGATAATTTACATAATCTCCATTACTAATCCTTTGCGTATCTTGGTGTTTCTACCTATCCACTCGTTTTTGTTCAATCGACCTTTATGGTAATACATGTATGAAATATGGTAATACATATATGAAAATACATACAAACGATAGTGAAAACTCAATACGGTTGATCTTTTGAGCCCGCTTCAAGTCAGGATGACTAATCAACCTATCTTGGGATAAACGGTATCTTCTGCTTCTGTTTATTTCCGCTCAACTCTCTAACTCTTATACATAGAAAATGAGACTCAATATCTTTACTGCGAATTTATATAAAAGCTGTTTTCTTTCACTCATACAACTATCTGATTTAGTTCATCAATACGAATAATGAATAAAAAATGAAGATATCTACTCAATTCATTCTACCCCCTTTCCTAGAAAGAAAATAATATATAGGAAGAAATAGAGAAAAATTGATGTCTCAACGAATCACACGTAGAGATATTGATAACACACATAAAGTTAATGGTATTTCATAACTAATTGATTGAGCAGCAGCTCGTAGACCACCTAAAAAGGAATATTTATTATTTGACCCGTATCCTGACATAAGAAGTCCAATAGGAGCAATACTGGAAATGGCAATCCATAAAAAAACACCGATATTGAGATCCGCTAAAACAAGGTGATAGCCAAAAGGAACTACTGAATAACTTACTAAAATTGATATGACTGCTATGGATGGTCCGATACTGAATAAACGAGTATCTCCTCTCGATGGAAGAAGATTTTCTTTGAAAAGAAGTTTTGTCCCGTCTGCTAGAGCTTGGAGAACTCCCAAAGGACCGGCGTATTCAGGTCCAATACGTTGCTGTAGCCCTGCGGATATTTCTCTTTCTAACCATACAATTACCAGTACACCTATTGTGATTCCCAATACAAGAGTCAAAATCGGAATAAGGACCCATATAATTCCATAGACCTCTTTTAAAAACTCCAATCTAGAAAAAGAGTTGATATCTTGTATTTCTGTCATATCAATTATCATTTCAACGATCAACTTCTCCCATAATGATATCTATACTACCTAGTATCGTCATAATATCAGCCAATTTCATTCTTTTAACTAACTGAGGAAGAATTTGCAAATTGATAAAACCCGGTGGGCGAATTTTCCATCTCCAAGGAAAACCACTCTGATCCCCTATCAGAAAAATTCCCAATTCTCCTTTTGGGGCTTCGACTCTCACATAGAGTTCTTGTTTCGGTAATTCAAATGTAGGAGAAGGTTTTTTACTAATAAATCGATATTCAAAATCATTCCATTGGGGATTCTTTTCTCTATCAAAGTATCGGATTTCTAAATTCTCATATGGCCCTCCCGGAATTCCTTCCAGAGCCTGTTGAATAATTTTTATGGATTCTGTCATTTCACCTATTCGGACTAGGTAACGAGCTAACGAATCTCCTTCTTTTTGCCACTGTACTTCCCAATCAAATTCGTCGTAACACTCATAATGATCAACTTTCCGAAGATCCCATTGTGTTCCGGAAGCCCGGAGCATTGGTCCTGATAAACCCCAATTTATTACTTCCTCTGTACCAATAATGCCTACTCCTTCAACTCGTTCTAAAAAAATAGGATTCCGTGTAATAAGTTTTTGATATTCAGCGATTCCTGTTAAAAAATAATCGCAAAAATCCAAACATTTATCTATCCAGCCATGAGGTAGATCAGCAGCCACTCCTCCGATACGAAAAAAATTATGCATCATTCTCATACCGGTGGCAGCTTCGAATAGATCATATATTAATTCCCTTTCTCGGAAAATATAGAAAAAAGGCGTCTGTGCACCAATATCTGCCATAAAAGGACCGAGCCATAGCAGATGAGAAGCTATACGACTCAACTCCAACATAATTACTCTGATATAGCTGGCTCTTTTAGGCACTTGAATATTTCCCAACTGTTCCGGGCCATTTACGGTTATTGCTTCTGTGAACATAGTAGCTAAATAATCCCAACGCGTTACATAAGGCAGATATTGTATAATTGTTCGGTTTTCCGCAATTTTTTCCATCCCTCGGTGTAAATAGCCCAATATTGGTTCACAGTCAATCACATCTTCACCATCTAGAGTAACGATGAGTCGAAGAACACCATGCATTGATGGGTGGTGGGGTCCCATATTTACTACCATGAGGTCATTTCTTGTAGCTGGTATATTCATAGGTTTTTCCTCGATTCCGTCTTTCATGAATTGCTGAAAACTAAAATAAGTTCATTAAAATTCAAGATCTAATAACTAATAAATCAAATAATTCAAAACAAACTGCTTTTTCAAATTAGCGAGTTTTTGATTCCCGAATATCCAACTGATTAATTAATTCTTTATAACATATTCTATTTTTCTTTGACAAATAAGATAGCAGCCGTTGGCGTTTTCCCAAAATTTTACGTAGGCCTCTCTGAGATAAATAGTCTTTTCTGTGCAATTCCAAATGTGAAGAAAGTTTTCGTATCCTATTGGTGAGGCTGCGTATTTGAAATTCAACAGATCCCCCTTTTTCTTCTTTTTCTTCTTGCGAAATAACCGAGATGAATGAATTTTTTGCCATAAAATGAAAT